ATTCCGAGAGGAAATATTCAAATGATTATTCATCGAATGACTATTATTGTATTTTCATTCAAATAGGAGGGCGGGAAGGCTCTATGGAAAAATGGCGGTTCAATTCGATGTTGTTTAAGGAGGAGTTAGAACACGGGTGCGGGTTAAGTAAATCACTAGAGGGTATTCGACCCGTTGGAAATACAAATGGGGGTGAAGACCCTGTTATAAATAACATGATTCATGGTTGGATTGATAGTGACAGCTCTAATAATATTGATCCTTTATTTGGTGTCAGCAACATTCGGAGTTTGATCTGTGATGACACTTTTTTAGTTAAGGATATTAATGGTGAAAATTATTCCATATATTTGGATATTGAAAATTTTATTTTTGAGGTTGAAGACGATCGTTCTTTTTTGAGTGAATTGGGCGGTTTTTTTTCTAGTTGCCTAAATTATAGTTATCCGAATGATGGACCTAAGAGTGACAATCACTACTACAATCGTTACATGTATGATACTCAATATAGTTGGAATAATCACATTACTAGTTGCATTGAGAGTTATCTTCGTTCTGAAATCCATATTGATAGTTACATTTCAAGCGGTAGTGACAATTACAGTAAGAATTACATTTATAGTTACATTTGTAGTGAAAGCGTAAATAGTATTGACAGTGATAGTTTCATCAGTATACAAACTAGCGCAAGTGGAAGTGATCTCGATATAAGTCAAAAATACAGGAATTTGTGGGTTCAATGCGAAAATTGTTATGGATTAAATTATAAGAAATTTTTTAGGTTAAAACGGAATATTTGTGAACAATGTGGATATCATTTGAAAATGAGTAGTTCAGAAAGAATCGAACTTTTGATTGATCCAGGCACTTGGGATGCTATGGATGAGGACATGGTTTCGGTGGACCCCATTGAATTTCATTCGGAGCAGGAGCCTTATAAAGATCGTATTGATTCTTATCAAAAAAAGACAGGGTTAACTGAGGCTGTTCAAACAGGCATAGGTCAATTAAACGGTATTTCCATCGCAATTGGGATTATGGATTTTCAGTTTATGGGGGGCAGTATGGGATCCGTAGTAGGCGAGAAAATCACCCGTTTGATCGAATATGCTACTAATAGATCTCGACCCCTTATTATAGTGTGTGCTTCGGGGGGAGCCCGGATGCAAGAAGGAAGTTTGAGCTTGATGCAAATGGCTAAAATATCTTCAGCTTTATATGATTATCAATCAAATAAAAAGTTATTCTACGTATCAATCCTTACATCTCCTACAACCGGTGGGGTGACTGCCAGTTTTGGTATGTTAGGAGATATCATTATTGCCGAACCTAATGCTTACATTGCATTTGCAGGTAAAAGAGTAATTGAACAAACATTGAATAAGACAGTACCTGATGGGTCACAAGAAGCTGAGTATTTATTCCATAAGGGCTTATTCGACCCAATTGTACCACGTAATCCTTTAAAGGGTGTTCTGAGTGAGTTATTTCAGCTTCACGGTTTCTGTCCTTTGAATCAAAATTGAATCAAGTAGATCATTTAATTCTGTTTTTTTTATTTGAAGTTTACAAGTATTTAGTTTCAATTTTATTTAGTTTATGGTAATCAACGTGAAAATCAAAAATAATAAGCACGGAGTTTTACTTGAGGTTATAAAATACAATTGTATAACGGATCATAAGTTGTTGATAATCACTTTTCTTATTTGCTACAGATCCATTTTATTTCTACCTATATAATGCATGATTAGTAATCGGGAAGGCTCTATCAATAGGATAAAAGAGTTAATTTTTCTCCTAAATTAGGAAAAATTCATGTTATTTTATTACATTACGTATTTATTATAGATATAATTATTCTCCAAGTAAGAACCTTTTTTGGTATTTATTAGAAGATAAGTATAAGAGAACAATAATAATAAATATATATTATATAAAAGTGAATAGGTACACTTATTTAGTTCTACGTTTCTTGTACCTATTATTATATACTGATAATAGATATACTTATCATAAGATATCTTTATAACAGGTACAAAATATTAAATCGAGGTATCCATTCTATGACAACTTTCAACTTACCCTCTTTTTTTGTGCCTTTAGTGGGTTTAGTATTTCCAGCAATTGCAATGGCTTCCCTATCTCTTCATGTTCAAAAAAACAAGATTATCTAGATTCGACGGGACCCAATCTCGTTCATTTTTTTCAAGACTCGGACTTGGGTCATAATACAGATATCTATATCTATTTAAATTTATCTATCTATTTAGTGGACATAGGATACAACATGTGGATTCTTCCGAACACAAATGAAAGAGCTATTATGCGCGTGGAAACATCATGGGATGATATATGGGGATAAATAGATTATATATTCAAAAGGGGGTCCGCAGATGTATGAAATGGAAAGTAAAAATATCTCTATGTATGTAGATATCTATAGTGGGATTATATGAGGGGGATCCTTTTTTATATCTAAGCGATTCGATGAATTACTCCTAATGGTTCACATCATAATAAGAGTGCTAGTTGATAAGAGTTGCTTCAGGAACAAAAAAAGAAAGTCAAATTTTGGTTATTCTCTAAATTTCAATAAAATTAAACAACTGGATCTAGTATGAACTGGCGATCAGAACATATATGGATAGAACTTATAATGGGGTCTCGAAAAACAAGTAATTTATGTTGGGCCTGTATCCTTTTTTTAGGTTCACTGGGATTCTTATTGGTTGGAACTTCTAGTTACCTTGGTAGGAATCTGATATCCTTATTTCCTTCTCAGCAAATCCTTTTTTTCCCACAAGGGATCGTGATGTCTTTCTATGGGATCGCGGGTATGTTCATTAGCTCCTATTTGTGGTGCACAATTTCGTGGAATGTGGGTAGTGGTTATGATAGATTCGATAGAAAAAAGGGACTAGTGTGTATTTTTCGTTGGGGATTCCCTGGAAGAAATCGTCGAATCTTTCTTCGATTCCTTATGAGAGATATTCAGTCGATTAGAATAGAGGTTAAAGAAGGTATTTATTCCCGGCGTGTACTTTATATGGAAATCAGAGGCCAGGGTGCCATTCCTTTGACTCGTACTGATGAGAATTTGACTCCACGAGAAATTGAACAAAAGGCTGCGGAATTGGCCTATTTTTTGCGCGTACCAATTGAAGTATTTTGAAATGAATTGAAGAATGAATGCTTTCGCAGCATTGAGTTCTGTTTTGTTTTTTCCGGTCGCTCATTCGAGCAAAAGCAGACGCGTGTGAAACAACCAGAAAACAGAAAACAAAGCGCTTTTTCCACCAAAAGTTTTTGATGGATTGTATATGGAAATCAACTCCATTTTTTCATACTCGTAACAAGTATACTAAGTATGGATTCATCATATATATCCGAAAAACTAAGACTATATATATACTTCATATTTTTGGGGTCCAATATTTTTTAATTGATATGTTAGATATAGATGGATCATATCTTGTAATTCAATTCTGTTTTTGTTTTGTCTCGAAATTCGAAAAATATGCATTTCTTGACTTGAAGTGTCTCGTTAGGGCATTCAGCGAAAGGATACAATTGCTTCGAATGAAGACATAATAAAAAAAATATTGTTTCCAGATCTAAGGATTAGCCCTTTAATTAAATTAATTCAATTTAAATTAAATAAAATAAAGGGGGTCTGTGGATTCAATACCCTGTTTGTTATAGAACTCATGTTTCATGGAAATATCAGATTGGATAGAATCGAGGAATGAGGTGGTTTCATTAACAATTCACAGATTAAAAATGCCAAAAACGAAAGTATTCAACCCCCTTCTATATCTTACATCTATAGTTTTTTTCCCCTGGTGGATTTCTTTCTCATTTAATAAAAGTATGGAATCTTTGGTTACTAATTGGTGGAATGCTGGGCAATCCGAAGTTTTTTTGAATGATATTCAAGAAAAGAACGTTCTGGAAAAATTCATAGAATTAGAAGAACTCTTCCTTTTGGACGAAATGATAAAGGAGTACCCCGATACACATATACAAAAGCTTCATATAGGAATACACAAAGAAACGATCCAATTGGTTAAAATGTACAATGAGGATCATATCCATACCATTTTACATTTTTCGACAAATATAATAAGCTTCGCTATTCTAAGTGGTTATTCTATTCTGGGTAATGAAGAACTTGGTATTATTAATTCTTGGGTTCGGAAATTTATCTATAACTTAAGCGACACAATAAAAGCTTTTTCTATTCTTTTATTAACGGATTTATGTATTGGATTCCACTCGCCTCATGGTTGGGAACTAATGATTGGTTCTGTCTACAAGGATTTTGGATTTTATCATAATAATCAAATTATATCTGGTCTTGTTTCCACCTTTCCAGTCATTCTAGATACAATTTTAAAATATTTGATCTTCCGTTATTTAAATCGTGTATCTCCGTCACTTGTAGTCATTTATCATTCAATGAATGACTAAAAATGATCTACTGATATAAATCTAATCATAATGTTTTTTTTACTTCGTACATAAACAAACCATTCAAAATGTTACTTATTTTTTCAGTTTCTACCGATCCGGGAAATGACTCCTGGATCCCAGTAAAATAGCAGAATCGTGGATAGGGAACTCTACTAGCAACCTACCCAATTTATTGTAGAAATTTTCGGGATCAATGATTGGACCATGCAAAATAGAAATATCTTTTCTTGGATAAAGGAACAGATGACTCGATCCATTTTCGTATCGGTCATTATATTTATATATGTAATAACTTGGACATCTATTTCACACGCATATCCCATTTTTGCACAACAGGGTTATGAGAATCCACGAGAAGCTACTGGGCGTATTGTATGCGCCAATTGTCATTTAGCCAATAAGCCCGTGGATATTGAGGTTCCACAAGCGGTACTTCCGGATACTGTATTTGAAGCAGTTGTTAGAATTCCCTATGATATCCAACTGAAACAGGTTCTTTCTAATGGGAAACGGGGATCTTTGAATGT